AACAATCAATAACATTTACTAATTACACAATAATTACCATACAAACCAAAAATAAAGAAACCATTTCAATAAATAACTTAAATAACAAAAAAATAAAAAAAAAGAACAAATAAAATTTTAACATAATCAAATAGAAAATCACCATAAAATCCACAAAACTAATATTCACAATCCAACCAATTATAAAAGTAAAACAAGGAGCTAATCCCCCTCAATCTTAACATCAAATAAAAACAAATAAACCAACAATAGAAATTAAATAAGATGTATGAATTAAATTCATTTCTTGAAAAACCAGAAACCACTAAAGACGAATAACATTTCACTACTAACCACCTATTATTAATACTAATGAAACAGTAACTAACATAAGCCATTAGCTCCTTTAAAATCGGGAAATAAAAATAAATAATAAAATTCAATGAACCCTGATACACAAGGTACGACAAACAAAATCAACTTCTAAAAAAACATTAAGCCTCAACAACCCCTTACAGTACAAATAACCTATAGTAAAAAAATTAAATCAAACCAATACAACAACATAATAATACTTTAATTAAAACTAAACTAACCAATAAACAATAAAAACAAGACAATCAACAAAATCAGACCATGCCGAATTGCACGACATAATAATTCAGCGTAAATGAAACCTCAACTAACAGAAATGATCTGATATCAATCCAGCCGCACCTTCCGGTACAACCACTTTGTTACGACTTATCTCATCATAATAAACAAACGAGAGCGACGGGCGATGTGTGCATATCTCAGAACCAATTATCATAATAACAATCTACAAATCATTACAACCAAATCCAATTTCATGCCAATATTGAAACCAACAATCCATAAACAAATAACAATGTAATCCATCATTCCACTTAAAAACAAGCTGCACCTTGACCTGAAATATCTCAAAATAAAGAAACCAGAAAATTAACACAACCCCTAAAAGGATAATCAATAAACGGCGGTATACAAACCAAAATCAAATAAGTAAGGTCCAACGTGGACTATCGATAACGGGACAGATTCCTCTGGACGGAATGAGATACCGCCAAATTCTTTAAGTTTCAAGAACATAACTAATACTACTCAGGCACAAAAAATTAACATTCTAAAATAATAGGGTATCTAATCCTAGTTTAAAAATAAAATTTCATAGCCTCCAAACATAAACAAGAAAAACAAAAAAAATAAAAATTTCACCTAAAAATAACCCAAACAAAATCAACCAAAATAAATAATACAACTACTTTAATACCAAACCCATTCAAATGCTTCCAAGGTATAACCGCGGCTGCTGGCACAAAATTTAACCGAAACTAAAACGTATTGCTAAATACAAGAATACTTGATCAACCAATAATAACTAATGAGAAATATTTACTTCACTTACATCTGCCTAGGCCCATCTAGAACCGCCTCAGGCTAAACTAACGCACAAACTTACATATAGAACAAACAAAAAATGAACGAAAAAGCAAGAATAAAACTCTACTACTACCCAAATAAAACAAAGCAGCACGGTACAAATAACATAAATTCTAATAAAACACATATAAATACAAAACATTAAGCAACCACACCCAACCCGTTACCTTCCCCCCATTAAAACCCTCTCGCCGCAACTAACCTCACTTAACTCGCCCCTTTGCCCCCGAACGAGCCAGCTACTCCAACTATCTTATGATGTCTAACTTAACAACA